TTCTACCAAGACATTAACTGAAGCGGCAGAAGTACTTTTGAAGGAAGCTATTCAGGAACAGCTGGAGCGGTTTATACTTCAGGAACAAACATAAAGAAATTTTTAGTCGTATTACTAGGGCCTACTACAAGGGGGGTCATTGACAAGGGTCCCTCATTCACATCGTTAAAAATTAGAAATATAAAATAGATATGTGTATGAAAAAAATTGCGTCCAATAGGATTTGAACCTATACCAAAGGTTTAGAAGACCTCTGTCCTATCCATTAGACAATGGACGCTTTTATTTCCAATCCAATTTTTTTTCTTTACGAATTTGTTTCCCTTTCCTATCTCTATCTTAATATTTGGAAAAAAATCAGATTGTATCTGAGAAATATTAGGGAATAAAGATGCGTATTTACATTTCTTCACATTAAGGATATACGCATCATTATCATAATTAATATGGAGCGGGTAGCGGGAATCGAACCCGCATCGTTAGCTTGGAAGGCTAGGGGTTATAGTCGACGTCAATTCATCATTTTTAACGTCTCTAATTCAAAACCGAACATGAAACTTTGATTTCATTCGGCTCCTTTATGGAAGATGGTATGGAAGATGGATGGATTCCAAAATCTAAGCCATAAACGAAATAAAAAAATTCGACGCATAACATCTATGTCCGCTTTTCTGTATGAATGCATCCAAAACAACTCGCTTTCTAGATGATCCCTATAGAAGAGGGGAATTTTCAAAAATCCTTCTAGTTACTTCGTTCTCTATTTCTACTTGCTTGAATCTTGAGGAAAGAAAATTTTGTTTCCACCCGAGCTGAAACAATATAATATGTCGATGGCTTTAGTAAACCAAAGCCATCGTTTAATAGCTATTTCGCTTCAACCTCAACAAAAAATTGAAGATCTAGTTACGATTAGAAGTACACTTTTGTATCTTCCTCCATGGATTCTTTACTCATACTCATTCAATTGTAAGTATTGATACAACTCAAAAAACAATTATGCTTCGTGATTCCATACTCCAATGTTCAAATTGATAATTGACCCTTGGGTACAAATCACGAAAATGGATATTCTTCCTCAAATGGGTTATTGAGAGGTAAAGGATTAAATCCTTTCTAAGAAATAAAGTTTTTAATCGGAACGGAATATTAATAAAACCGAAAGACCCCTTAACTATTTAAGTTGTTAATAGAACGAATCACACTTTTACCACTAAACTATACCCGCAACATTGTGATTATTGTATATAAATGGACCATTTGTCGAACAAGAGCATTACTATATCTAAAAAATTTAATAAAAGGAAAGGACAAAATCCTTTTAATTGAAAATTAGAGTGCTCAGGTGTTTTACTGGGGAAACTTAATGAGATAGGGGCCTGTTGAAATAATGAGGTCCTTCTTGTGTTGGGGGATAGCAGGCTTGTTCCGATAGAACTATTGCATAACAAGAAATTTTGCAAGAATCCACTCCATAGAGCGATTTTTTCTTCCAAACCGAGAAAATAAAAGGAAAAGTAAAGAATCAGAAGCATAAGACATTAAAATCGCCCCTGTTCTTAAGGTTCTTGCTTCAATAACAAGTATTTTTGTTTTCAAATTCAAGAGAAATCCCTTACTCAATGATTTAGTAGAGCAAAACGAGAAATGGCCTGGCTCGGTACTGGCCAGGCCAGGCAGGGGAATAAAAGAAAGGACGAACCTTTTAGATGAAATCAAAAAGGTTTTCTTTAACTCTTTTTTTTTTTTCTATTGGAGATATTCTCGTATCTAAACGGAATTAGAATTGAATTGCCAATAAACGGATAATTTTTTTTTTGTTTTTGTATATAATATATCGAAAGTAAAGAAAAAGTTTTTCTTTACTTTACTTCATGGGTAACATAGGAATTATCCTTTTTCAATTGGGAGAGATGGCTGAGTGGACTAAAGCGGCGGATTGCTAATCCGTTGTACGGGTTCTTCGTACCGAGGGTTCGAATCCCTCTCTTTCCGTTCCTTCTGATGACTTGATCTTTTCTTTCGAATTCAAAAAACCTCGAGACCTTCTTGATTTTATCATAGTTCAATATTCGATATCTGCAATAGAGAAAATCATAAGAAAATTAAAATTAATAAATCAAACAACGAGAAAATCCTTTCTTTTTTTTATTCCTCACGCCCAGGATTACGCCCTGGATCATTAGATAGGAATCCAAAGATAAAGAGAGAAACAAAGAAAATCACTACTGTGTAAACGAAGAGTTTGAGAGTAAGCATTACACAATCTCCAAGATAAGATCATTTTTTGGGGAATAAAGGGAATAGATTATCAATTTTTATACCACATATTCTATTTTTACACCAAACCAAAAAATGAAATGGTTTAGAGATAAAGAAATAATTTGTAGAAATTCATTTCTAATTCTAATAATAATAAGATTCTTTCGGTATCAAAATTCTCTTTCATACTCACAATTAGTTATTGTGGGGGACCCTAATAGTTTCTTGTTCACTGGAAGTTGAAGGTCAAAATGAGAGGATTCAGATTCATCGCCCCGATCCAACCAAGAAATTCCATGTTTGAATTGATGGTTCATAATGTAAGAAATATCTGATCTTATCAATTGGTAGAATCTTTTTTTAGTGAATAAATCCTGAGTATTTGTAGGACAGTATTAAGGATCTTATCGAAAACTTACAGCAGCTTGCCAAACAAGGGCTAAGAGCAAAAAGAGCACCGGTATGACTGGCATAATATCTACGATTGGATTGAAAAAAGCGTAAGCCTCGGGTAATTTAGCAAAGAAAAAACAACTCGAATGAAGGGCAGAATTAAGACAGATACAGATTAAACTAAAGATATTAAGCATAACAAACATTTCATTCTTGGAGATAATTGTATTTTGATTGAGTTATCGATATAAGGGAAAATTTAGGAAAGTGGACAGAAAAAATCCTGCTTGTTTTACGCACCCAATCAAAAATCCTTCAATTCTCGCACGAAAATAGAAGGAATCATACTTTCATACAATATCTTAATTGAATTCTATGTAATGATCAATAAATTGAGTTTCATTTTACAACTACGTGCGTTAAATCCTAGCAACAATCTAATGGATTCCATAGATGTTTGGGTGGGAATTGACGAATAACCAATACCAATATTAGTGTTTATTAGTGTTGAATAAAAATGGGGCGTAGCCAAGCGGTAAGGCGACGGGTTTTGGTCCCGCGACTCGGAGGTTCGAATCCTTCCGTCCCAGAGCATTCCTATTTTATCATAATTAAAGATTGTTTTCTTTAAACAATCTCATATTCTTAATATTTAATATTTAAGAGTGTAATGGTGAATCCGCTGTGATTCCTTATTTTGTTTTTTTGATTTAGAATTTATAATGATGAATCATATCTTCCTTTTCTTTATCATAAATCGAATCGAGTGCCAATGACATGCAGATGTAACTAAATCTATTTTCGATCAATGTATAATAAAATTAAAAAAAAAAAGGATGGGCCGCTTAGCGTATGCATGTCTGGCTCATATTCCTATTAATTGAAGTTACTTACTTAGATAAACTTTAACTCCTATATTTATTTCAATTTTCAATGCTGCATTCTGAATCGAAATGTAAAGAAAAAGCCCCTGGATTACCCATCTCTAAAGTAAAAAATAGGGTACTAATTCTCTGTTGATCCTTAAAAAGAGTATTGTTTGTTTCATTCATAAAATATAGGATTAAAAAAAGGAATCCGCGTTGAGACTTCTCCGGATAAATTATACCATTTGGAAAAAGTAAAGTATTGATTACTATGTTTTGATTGAGCCAATGACTATTCATGATTCCCTATTGAATCAATTTCATACCTGTTCCAAATGAAACGAGAGGAGTGTTATGGTAAAACTTCGTTTAAAACGATGTGGTAGAAAGCAACGTGCGACTTGAAGGACATGATCGGCTGTGGATTTTTTACATCCATCATTTTTTTATAGGAATATAGGGTGCTCTTGACTCGACATAATTGGGTCTGTTCTACTAAAACCCTATTTAGTTTTAGTTGGGTTGTAAGTAAATAGTACACAATGAAGCTCGAGAATAAATGATTGATTCATTTCTCAGAGGCAAGGATCTAGGGTTAGTGTTAATCAATAAGTTATTCCAACTTCGTAAGTATATCTTCGATAGAGAAATTGAAAGGATCCAATTTCAACAAAAGTTTCAGGCCCAACAGGAGATTTTGTTGGAATTAAAAAAACTATTTCATTTCGATATTCGATAATTAAAGTGTATCGCACGGGAATCGACCATTCGTATGATTCTTCGAGAGAAAGAAATCACCAAAAGGTATGTTGCTGCCGTTTTGAGACGATTAAAGATCACCGAAGTAATGTCTAAACCCAATGATTCAAAACAAAGATAAAAGATCCCGTAACAAGAAAACACCATTTTCGATTGTCTCAACAGTGGATAATAGGGAATTAAACAAAAATATTATTCTATTCTAAATGAGACAAAAAGGAGGTTAGAGACAACTCAATAAACGAAATGCTAGGGCCTTTAAGAGTTTCCTTTTAACTCTTTGAGAATTATCCAACTTGAGTTATAAGTACGAATGATTTTTGGGAGGAAGCGGGACGAAGAAAAAACGAATCAAATCATATCCAATGATTTTATGGATCTATTTGTTATAATTATAATATACATAAATTCGAATCATTCTTTCTTGAGCCGTACGAGGAGAAAACCTCCTATACGTTTCTAAGGGGGGCATTGTTCATTTACATCTATCCCAATGAGCTATCTATCGAATCGTTGCAATTGATGTGCGATCCCGAAGAGAAGGAAGGGATCTTCGGAAAGTGGGTTTTTATGATCCGATAAAAAATCAAACTTATTTAAATGTTCCCGCTATTCTATATTTTCTTGAAAAGGGCGCTCAACCTACAGGAACTGTTTATGATATTTCAAGGAAGGCAGAAATTTTTAAAGAACTTCGCATTACGCATTAATTAAACAAAATGAAATTTTTGAATTATTCTCACCTCAATTGGGTGGTTTTTGTTGAGACTCCGCAAAAAAGCAAGCTCAGCTTACTTTTTTATTTTTTATTGTAACTTTAGGGATATTTGATAAACCCGAGATTTTCTTCTTATTCTTAACTTTTACTTAATTTCTTTTATCCATCCGAACTCTTTTATTGTCTATGTAGTGTCAATCCAACACAAACAAGTCCCTTTTTATTTAACTTTATTTTCTTTTGTTTTCTCAACGTTCATATTGACAATATTGTATTGAATAAATATAATTTGATTGTGGATAAATGGATCTATTTATCTCCGACCCCTAAATATGTTTGATTTTTTTTTTTACTTTATGCCATGCAAAAGATGGGTTAGTTTAATTTGATGTGACACAAGAAATATCATATCTATGGGGTCGTGCAAGCCAATCTCTTTATTTTTTTATTCCGATCGTATCTACACACCAAAACTACAGAAATTCGGGTTGCTAACTCAACGGTAGAGTACTCGGCTTTTAAGTGCGGCTAGAATCTTTTACACATTTGGATGAAGAAACGAATTCGTCCATACCGTTGGTAGAGTTTGTAAGACCACGACTGATCCTGAAAGGGAACGAATGGAAAAAACAGCATGTCGTATTATTATTATATATTGATATTGAAGAACTCTAAGAGTACTTCATCTTTACCGGATCAGTACAAAATCTTGTTTGAAGTCTTATACTTAGAGCGGTACAAAAAAATAATAGGTCGAGTGAATAAATGGATAGAGCCATTAAGGCTCCAATTATAGGAAACAAAAAGCAACGAGCTTCTATTCTTAATTCGAATGATTTCCCGATCTAATTAGACGTTAGAAATAAATTAGTACCGATGCGGGAAAGGGTTCTCTCTCTTAATAATAACCATAATAAGTGGATTCCCTATTTTTTTTTTTATGAATCCTAACTATTAACTATATCACTCTTTTAGAGTGGAGACGAATGTGTAAAAGAAGCGGTATATTGATAAACAGAATTTATTCTAAAGTCAAAAGAGCGATCGGGTTGCAAAAATAAAAGATTTCCACCTATTTTTCTATCCTAATAACGAACACAAACCGATTGGATAGAAAAAAGAAAAGAGAATTCGTTGATTAGCTTATATGCCTCCAAGGTACCTATTCTGACTATAGACCTTGTTTTGACTGTATCGCACTATGTATGATACCCCAAGAAACCTTCGACCTTTGGTTCAAATCTAATTTTCAATGGAAGAATTACAAGGATATTTACAAATAGATAGATCTCGACAACAAGACTTCTTATATCCACTTCTATTTCAGGAGTATACTTATGCACTCGCTCATGATCATGGGTTAAATAGATCGGTTCTTTATGAACCTATCGAAAATTTAGGTTATGACAATAAATCCAGTTCACTAATTGCGAAACGCTTAATTACTCAAATGTATCAACAGAAGCGTTTGATTCTTTTTCATTTTGATAATGATTCTAACCAAAATAAATTTGTTGATCATAAGAAGAATTTTTATTCTAAAAAAATATCAGAGGGTTTTGCAGTCATTGTGGAAATTGCATTTTCACTACGATTAGTAGCTTCCCCAGAAGGGAAAGAAATAGCAAAATCTCATAATTTACGATCAATTCATTCAACATTTCCTTTTTTAGAGGATAAATTAGTACATTTAAATCATGTGTTAGATATACTAATACCCTACCCCATCCATCTGGAACTTTTGGTTCAACCCCTTCGCTGTTGGATACAGGATACCCCCTCTTTGCATTTATTGCGATTCTATCTCTACGAATATCATAATTGGAATAATCTTATTACTCTTACTCAAAAAAAGAAATACACTTCCCCTTTTTCAAACGAGAATCAAAGATTTTTCTTGTTCCTATATAATTTTCATGTATATGAATGCGAATCCGTATTTGTTTTTCTCCGTAAACAATCTGCTCATTTACGACCAGCATCTTATAGATCTTTTCTTGAGCGAACATATTTTTATCGAAAAATAGAAAAATTTTTAGCAGTTTTTCGTAATGATTTTCAGACCATCCTCTGGATGTTCAAGGATCCTTTCATGCATTATGTCAGATATCAAGGAAAATCTATTCTGGCTTCAAAGGGAACTCCCCTTCTGATGAAAAAATGGAAGTATTACCTTGTAAATTTCTGGCAATGTCATTTTGACTTCTGGTCTCAACCGGATAGGATTTCTATAAACCAATTGTCCAAGCATTCCCTCGATTTTCTGGGCCATCTTTCAAGTGTACGGCTAAAGCCTTCTGTGATAAGGAGTCAACTGTTAGAAAATTCATTTATTATAGATATTGCTATTAATAAGTTTGACACTATAGTCCCAATAATTCCTTTGGTTGGGTCATTGGCTAAAGCAAAATTTTGTAACGTATCGGGGTATCCTATTAGTAAGCCGGCTTGGGCGGATTCTGCGGATTCTGATATTATCGATAGATTTGGGCGGATATGCAG